TGTTGTATATGTAAATCCTAGATGTGAAACTAGGCATAAATCGTAGTATAAAACACAAAAATCCATAAAAAAAGAAATAAAGATTGGTTGAACTTGAAAATTTCATCATTCAATGTGTAGTGTAAATGATTGAATTGGATTCATTTGAGTGGTACAAACTAAATCGAATGCTAACTCCATTTATTTATTATTGAATTAACTGATCAATTTGATATCGGACATATTTTTTCGGTACTATTCAAAAATTTCGACATATTTTACTTTATTATTATGAGAATAAATCCTACTACTTCTGGTCTTGGCGTTGGCGTTTCCACGCTTGAAGAAAAAAACCTAGGGCGTATCGCTCAAATTATTGGCCCGGTATTGGATGTCGTTTTTCCCCCCGGCAAAATGCCTAATATTTATAATGCTTTAGTAGTTAAGGGTCGAGATACTGTCGGTCCACAAATTAATGTTACTTGCGAGGTACAACAATTATTAGGAAATAATCGAGTTAGAGCTGTCGCTATGAGTGCTACAGATGGGCTGATGAGAGGGATGGAAGTGATTGACACGGGAACTCCTCTAAGTGTTCCAGTCGGAGGAGCTACTCTTGGACGAATTTTCAATGTTCTTGGGGAGCCTGTTGATAATTTAGGTCCCGTAGATACTCGCACAACATCTCCTATTCATAGATCTGCGCCTGCCTTTATACAGTTAGATACAAAATTATCAATCTTTGAAACAGGAATTAAAGTAGTGGATCTTTTAGCTCCCTATCGCCGTGGAGGAAAAATAGGGTTATTTGGAGGAGCTGGAGTAGGTAAAACAGTACTCATCATGGAATTGATCAACAACATTGCCAAAGCTCATGGAGGCGTATCCGTATTTGGCGGAGTAGGCGAACGTACTCGTGAAGGAAATGATCTCTACATGGAAATGAAAGAATCTGGAGTGATTAATGAAAAAAATATTGCAGAATCAAAAGTGGCTCTAGTCTATGGTCAAATGAATGAACCCCCGGGAGCTCGTATGAGAGTTGGTTTGACTGCCCTAACCATGGCAGAATATTTCCGGGATGTTAATGAGCAAGACGTACTTTTATTCATCGACAATATCTTTCGTTTCGTCCAAGCAGGATCAGAAGTATCCGCCTTATTAGGGAGAATGCCTTCTGCAGTAGGTTATCAACCTACACTTAGTACAGAAATGGGTTCTTTGCAAGAAAGAATTACTTCTACCAAAGAGGGATCCATAACTTCGATCCAAGCAGTTTATGTACCTGCGGACGATTTGACCGACCCTGCTCCTGCCGCGACATTTGCACATTTAGATGCTACTACCGTACTATCAAGAGGATTAGCTGCCAAAGGTATTTATCCGGCAGTGGATCCTTTAGATTCCACGTCAACTATGTTACAACCTCGGATTGTTGGCGAGGAACATTATGAAATTGCGCAAAGAGTTAAGCAAACTTCACAACGTTACAAAGAACTTCAAGACATTATAGCTATCCTTGGGTTGGACGAATTATCCGAGGAGGACCGTTTAACTGTAGCAAGAGCACGAAAAATTGAGCGTTTTTTGTCACAACCCTTCTTCGTGGCAGAAGTATTTACTGGTTCTCCAGGTAAATATGTTGCTCTCGCAGAAACAATTAAGGGGTTTCAATTGATTCTTTCCGGAGAATTAGATGGTCTTCCCGAGCAGGCCTTTTATTTGGTGGGTAACATTGATGAAGCTACCGCGAAAGCTATGAACTTAGAAGGGGAGAGCAATTTGAAGAAATGACCTTAAATCTTTGTGTACTGACTCCTAATCGAATTATTTTGGATTCAGAAGTGAAAGAAATCATTTTATCTACTAATAGTGGCCAAATTGGTGTATTACCAAACCATGCCCCTATTGCTACAGCTGTAGATATCGGTCTTTTGAGAATACGCCTCAATGACCAATGGTTAACTGTGGCTCTGATGGGCGGTTTCGCTAGGATAGGTAATAATGAGATCACTATTTTAGGAAATGATGCAGAGATGAGTACTGACATTGATCCGCAAGAAGCTCAACAAGCTCTTAAAATAGCTGAAGCTAACTTAAGTAGAGCTGAAGGTAAGAAACAGGCAATTGAGGCGAATCTAGCTCTCAGGCGGGCTAGAACACGAGTGGAGGCTATCAATAATATTTCCAATAAATAAAAATAATCAATCAAAAGAAGTTTTTTATCTTTAGAAGTGGAAGTTATTTATTATACTATACATACCCCATTTAAATTCTGCTAATTGAAATGGAATACAGTTAAAGTCTAATCTGATACAACTAAAAGAAAAAGTATGGTAGAAAAACTTATTAGATACCATTGACTCCGGTATCTAATGAGTTCTACCTACTATTGGATTTGAACCAATGACTCCCGCCGTATGAAAGCAATACTCTAACCACTGAGTTAAGTAGGTTATTTATCACCAAAAAGGATCCATTACTTGGGAATTATAGATGGAATATTATTTATAAGCAATAC